TTACAAATATCTATGATCTGTCTTCTCTATAAAGGACCTGAAATACCTTGCTTACGTATCATTGGAAAATGCATTAACATAAATACGGCAGTAAGAAGAGGTAATACAAAAGTGTGTAAACTATAAAAACGGGTCAAAGTAGATTGACCCACACTAGCACTTCCACGCAATAACTCTACTAAAGGTGATCCTATTACGGGAATAGCTTCAGGTACGCCTGTCACGATTTTTACTGCCCAATAACCGATTTGGTCCCGGGGTAAGGAATAACCAGTTACACCAAACGATGCAGTCAATACAGCCAGAACCACACCCGTAACCCAAGTCAATTCGCGAGGTTTTTTAAATCCGCCCGTGAGATACACACGAAATACGTGTAGGATCATCATTAGGACCATCATACTTGCTGACCATCGATGAACTGATCGGATTAACCAACCAAAGTTGACTTCAGTCATTATGTATTGAACAGAGGCAAAAGCCTCCGTAACGGTCGGACGATAGTAAAAAGTCATAGCAAAACCCGTAGCTACTTGTACTAAAAAACAAGTAAGTGTGATCCCTCCTAGACAATAAAATATATTGACATGAGGAGGAACATATTTACTAGTTATATCATCTGCAATCGCCTGAATCTCGAGACGCTCCTCGAACCAATCATATACTTTATTGAGATAGGTAAACCAAGGGGACTCCCCCTCTGAGAACCGTATATGAGAATTTAATCTCGTACGGCTCAAGCAGAAACACCCAAATACTGATTACAATGGATATGTAATAGAAAATTTGAAATTTCTTATTTATCCACTTGATTCAATCGTCTCTGAAGATACGAAGGAACCAAAATCCGAACTCTCTTCTTTGTTGTGATGAGAATGCCAAAATATCAAGTTAGCTCATCTGTCTTTATGTTGATCGTTACAGGCCTCTTGAATCTTCTATTCCCCTATTTATTTGTTATTTGATTTGTTGTTTTTGTTTGTGCGTAATGCAGATTGACTATTGTTTACTATTTTTTTTTTTGATAGGAATTCTCTTGTTGAGACCCTATGAATCGATTGAAACCTCAGATTCATACTAGAACCACGATGATTCAATAAAACCCAAAAACTAAGACCAAGGGTTCTATGAGTAAGAACTATTTGATCATCACTTATTCATAGATGTAATGACTAAAAATCCAGAGAAAGATTTGTCCTTCGGTCAAAATAAGCATGATTCTAAAGGAAGAAAAATCGTTCAATTTATCAAATACCTCTTTGTTTGAAAATTTTTTGAAGTCCAGTCACGAGGTCTGAATAGTAGGTATGAATCATAGTTCAAATATTTCTTGATCTATTCCATATATTCCGTGCTCCAGATACTAGGATGAATATCCGACGAGGCAGAACCATCTCTGTCGAGATGACAGACCTATTCTCTGTACTATCAATAGGATCAATTATAACAAGTCGCACACTCATATTCCGGAAATACCGAAACAACGGAATTCCACGGTCAAACTACCAGAATGGACTATAAATCTGAGTCCTAAGTGATTCATTTTTGATTGAAAAGCTAGGGCTTCTGGTTCTTATGGACCTAATTCATTGAAATTCCATCCAGTAAAACGGAAGAATTATAAATCTCTAAAATAATAGATAGGAATATCGCAAATAGAGCCATTGCGACACCCATAAATGGGGTGGTTCCCCACCCAGGAGCCACTTTACCATATTCTGAATTCAATGGTTTCAATAAATCCCCTGTAATAGTTCGTCTTGGCCCAGATCTAGCACTACCCTCAACGGTTTGTGTAGCCATAAATACTATTGCATTGGTTGAGATCTGTTGACTTTGTATACTATTCCGTTGTAAATAAACGATCTTATCGTAGCATAGATCCATCGTGGTCTTGAAATTCTCTAATAATGGAAACAGCAACCTTAGTCGCCATCTCCATATCTGGTTCACTTGTAAGCTTTACAGGGTACGCCTTATATACCGCTTTTGGGCAACCCTCTCAACAACTAAGAGATCCATTCGAGGAACACGGAGACTAATTGAAGTAATGAGTCCCCCATATGGGGGACTCATTACTTCAATTAAGATAATGAAAAATCATTTCATCTTTTTAGTCGGGACCTTAGGCGGTTCTCGAAAAAATATAGCGAAAAAGATTATCCCTAAAGTCGAGACTAAGAGGAATGTATAAACCAATGCTTCCATAGATTCGATCGTTGTTTACAATTATAGCTTCCACACCTGTTCATTTAGGATTATTTCCCAGATAAAGAAAGGACAAGAGCAAAGAAAGGCGATGATTCAAATCAATATTTCTACGGTACCTTATGTCAAATCAAAAAAATCAAATATAGAGGCGAAAGATACCGGAGCAATGTTGTATCAGACTACCTGTCTCCTTGTAGTTGGATCTCCAAGTTTTTGGAATGCTCCAAACTCCACTTGAGCATCCAAATCTGGGTCAATCCCAGCAAAAACATCTCTGAACAAGGTTCGAGCGCCATGCCAAATGTGTCCGAAAAAGAAGAGCAAAGCAAACGTAGCATGTCCAAAAGTGAACCAACCCCTTGGACTGCTCCGAAAAACACCATCGGATTTCAAAGTAGCACGATCTAATTCAAAAATTTCACCCAATTGGGCACGTCTAGCATATTTTTTCACAGTAGCAGGATCGCTATAGCTGACTCCATTGAGTTCGCCACCATAGAACTCAACAGTTACACCCACTTGTTCGACACTATACTTCGATTCTGCCCTTCTAAAAGGAACATCGGCTCTCACAATTCCGTCTCCGTCCACCAAAACTACTGGAAATGTTTCAAAAAAAGTAGGCATACGGCGTACAAAAAGTTCATGCCCTTCTTTATCTCTAAAGATAGGGTGTCCTAACCATCCAACAGCTATCCCATCCCCGTTGTCCATTGAGCCTGCCCGGAATAATCCACCTTTCGCCGGATTATTACCGATGTAATCATAAAAAGCCAATTTTTCGGGAATTTTAGACCAAGCTTCCGATAAACTCAGATTTTCGGCTAGACTGGCGCCAACTCTTCGATATATTTCTTGCTGGAAGTATCCCTGATCCCACTGATAACGAGTGGGACCAAATAATTCGATCGGGGTAGTTGCTGAACCATACCACATAGTTCCAGCAACAACGAAAGCTGCAAAAAAGACAGCAGCGATACTACTGGAAAGGACAGTTTCAATATTGCCCATACGTAATCCTTTGTATAGACGTTGGGGTGGGCGGACACTAAGATGGAATAGACCTGCTAATATACCCAATGTACCTGCTGCAATATGATGAGAGGCTATTCCTCCCGGAACAAAGGGATCAAAACCTTCTGCACCCCACGCTGGATTTACAGATTGTACTTTTCCGGTTAGGCCATAAGGATCGGATACCCATATTCCAGGACCATACAAGCCTGTTACATGAAATGCGCCAAACCCAAAGCAAGCCACCCCTGAGAGAAATAAATGAATTCCAAAAATCTTGGGCAAATCCAAAGAGGGTTTTCCCGTACGTTCATCACAGAATATTTCTAGGTCCCAATACACCCAATGCCAGATAGCTGCTAAGAAGCACAAGCCAGAAAACACAATATGTGCCCCGGCCACACCTTCGTAACTCCAAATACCCGGATTCGTTATAGTTCCTCCTGTAATACTCCAACCGCCCCATGAATTGTTTATTCCTAAACGAGTCATGAAGGGTATAACGAACATACCCTGTCTCCACATTGGATCAAGAACGGGGTCAGAAGGATCAAAAACTGCTAATTCGTATAGAGCCATCGAACCGGCCCAACCGGAAACTAGAGCTGTATGCATTATATGGACAGAAAGCAGCCGACCGGGATCATTCAATACGACGGTATGAACACGATACCAAGGCAAACCCATGGAAATACCCCTTTCTCAAAGAAAAAATAGATACTATGTAACTTTATCACATTGGAAATAACTATGCTATGGACCTCACCCTTTCATTGGATTATCTCGAAACAAGGGTTAATATTTATTCTGTTCCGTTAGTAATAATTGAACAATTCTGTTCGTGGGAACAAAGAGAAGCAGATCTATTCTATACCCAATAAGTACCAATACGCAATGGGGGGATTAATCCTATTTTTTGTGAGCGAATGTATAGATACTTGTTTCTCATTCGAACGATCCGTTCGTAAGAATTTTCCTTTATTCCGTCTTCCTCTATGAATCTTCCAATCTATCGATAAAATACGATAAACGACAATATTATGAAGACAATAAACCATTGTTTGTTACGTTTCCACATCAAAGTGAAATAGAATACTTAATTTTTCTTTCATTTAATGCCCATTGGTGTTCCAAAAGTACCTTTTCGGAGTCCTGGAGAGGAAGATGCAGTTTGGGTTGACGTATAGTGTGACTTGTCAGACATATTGGGTCATATGGGATTTCCCCGTTCTCTCCCCCGATCGAGATATCCTCTGTTTCGCCCAAGAAAGATTGATTGAACCGTCAATAATTCGAAGCGTGAAGTGCAATTAGATCAATTTATTTGGTTGGAGGATCAATATTCTCAATTAAAAGAATTTATGGTTGGCTTGGACCAATAAAATGAAGTATACAGGCTCCGTTCAGAAAATACCAAGGTAATCCATGTATGATTACCACCCTATCAGAAATGATTCCTTTATACCATATGAGTGATCTCAAATTGCCAATTAATGGAATAATATGATGAATACATCGAATATTTTGTGGAAGGCATGAAAATGAAACAAATTGAAAAAAAAAAAAAGAAGTCATAGCAAAAAGAAGTGGTACTGGGATCATTTGTCCTATATGTGCAAATCGAATTCGGGCAGATCTTTACCCGGAGTAGAGCATAAACCTAAAAGAGTGGAAGAGGCCCATTCGGGAACAAGAAAATTACATCGTGATTTAGATCTCGATGAAACAATACATCAATGAGGGGTTAGCTCGATAAGTTCAGTGAATTCTTTTTTGATTTTATAGGGAAGCAAGTCAAAACTCATGTTTCTTAAAAAATGGAAGAAAAAGCCCGCTACGAAAAAAGAAATAGGGCTGGAATCGACAATTTCTTTTTTTTTTATTTTCTCAATTTTGATTTTTTGAACCGTATGCACCCAAAGGTGCGTGTACGGTTCCTAAGGAATAGAATTTTGTCCTAATCAACCGACTTCATCGAGAAAGATTACTTTTTTTAGGCCAAGAAGTTGATAGCGAGATCTCGAATCAACTTGTTGGTCTCATGGTATATCTCAGTATAGAGGATGATACCAGGGATCTGTATTTGTTTATAAATTCTCCCGGCGGATGGGTAATCCCAGGAATAGCTATTTATGATACTATGCAATTTGTGCCACCAGATGTGCATACAATATGCATGGGATTAGCCGCTTCAATGGGATCTTTCATCCTGGTTGGAGGAGAAATTACCAAACGTCTAGCATTCCCTCACGCTTGGCGCCAATGAGTTTTTTTATTTGAGAGAAAAAAAGACTATGCCTTCGTCATATGGAATATGAATAAAATAATAATAATATTAAGTAATAATAGCATGGCATTTCAAGTTCGATATGAGCAAACTATTATTATTTTTTCATAATATGAGATTATGTATCGAGATAGTAGTATGAAAGAAAGGTTATTTCCGACTTGATCTTATGTATCGGGGTCCATTTCAGCGTCACAAACCTTTTTGCTTCCACATCAGAAGTCTCTTTCCAATATTTATGTTATGAAAGAGTGTGAAAATAAAAAAAAAAAAAGATCATTTTTTACTTATTTTTATTTGATCGGATCAGAAAGAAACTTTGGGATTGCTGAATCACAGACGAGATAAATATATAAAGCAACGGAACCATCATAGTATTTTTTGATTACTCCGAAAGGAAGGATGGTAAATGGATCATTCAACGATCTGGGTCTGATAGATTCGACTTGTCTCTTTCTTCGATGAAAAAAGAGAAAAAAAAATTCCATTACAGAGCCGTATGCACAAAAGATGCCTGTACGGTTGTTCAATTCTATCTTTTTCTCCCTGCTTGTTATTCTTTATCCCTTCCCTTCGCCCAATCATGCGAGATAGAGGAATCGTTCATTATGTTATATCATCAGGGTTATGATCCATCAACCTGCTAGTTCTTTTTATGAGGCACCCACAGGAGAATTTATCCTGGAAGCGGAAGAACTACTGAAACTCCGCGAAACCCTCACAAGGGTTTATGTACAAAGAACGGGCAATCCTTTATGGGTTGTATCCGAAGACATGGAAAGGGATGTTTTTATGTCAGCAACAGAAGCCCAAGATTATGGCATTGTTGATCTTGTAGCGATCGAAAATACCGGGGATTTCGCATAAATCTTTGATTCCATTTCGAATCATAATTTGAATGAACCCTTATTTGATCTTTTATCTTCTTACCTGGGTAAAATATGAAATGGAAGTAATTCATAATCATCCGGTTAGGATCGATCTAAACCAGCCCATTCTGTATATGATTCAGCATGCCAACTATTAAACAACTTATTAGAAACACAAGACAGCCAATCAGAAATGTCACGAAATCCCCCGCTCTTCGAGGATGTCCTCAGCGTCGAGGAACATGTACTAGGGTGTATGTGCGACTCGTTCAGATCATGAGCTAGAACAAATGAGACGATTTTTACAGTATCAATGACTCGTACCAATGAATAGAATGGAAGAACTCCATTCACTATCGAAAAATAAAGATCTCTCGTATACCTCTATTTGTATGGAATTTATGGTTTCCATTGGTGCAAATCCAATCACCTCGATTTGAGATGAAAAGCAATTCCCATTGGTAGCAAATGGTTATCCATTAAGCGGGGGAATGATATTTAAGAAGCAGAAAGATTATGCTCCTACTCTTGCAAGAACGGACTAACAGGGTCAGCTACCTATTCAACCTTCATAATTAAATGCCGTCACTGTATGGATAGATCCCATTGAAAAAAGACCTATTACTCGATAATTCATCGGTAGAGCCAAAGAGCGTGAACTGTACAAGTTACCAATAACATTGATTAAATGAGGAAAGGGGCTCCGGTGTATAGAGAGGACCTCGCCGTTTAAGAAGTAACCATAGAAACGATGGAAGCCACTATTTGTCCATTTACGATTTATTTTATACCTAATATCGGTACAATTTCTTTTTTTTTTTGAGGTGAAATGCCTGGAAGAAATAAAAAAATCGTGGTTGGGAAGGTTATAGTAGCAAAAGCCATTGGAATTTGTATTTTAATTTTATACATCGGAAGAATCCGTTTTGTTATTAATAAACCAGGAGAGGGGAAAAGAATGACTGAAAGAAAAGAAATCAATTAGTTATTCATCCAAGTTTCTTTTGATTCAATGACCAGAGTTAGACGAAGATATATAGCTCGGAGACGTAGAACAAAAATTCGTTTATTTGCAGCAACCTTTCGAGGGGCTCATTCAAGACTTACTCGAACTACTACTCAACAGAAAATGAGAGCTTTGGTTTCCACTCATCGGGATAGAGGCAGGCGAAAGAGAAGTTTTCGTCGTTTGTGGATCACTCGGATAAATGCAGTAACTCGTGAGAATAGGGGATCCCATAGTTATAGTCGATTGATACTTGATCTGTACAAGAGGCAGTTGCTTCTTAATCGTAAAATACCTGCACAAATAGCCATATCAAATAGGAATTGTCTTGACACGATTTCCAATGCGATCATCAAATAAGGAGATTGGAAGGAATTCACTGGAATACTTTAAACGGAGTTCCCCGGAGAATGAACTCCGGGAGGGTATAGTAGAAATTCGTATGATAAGATAAGTAGTAGGAATGAACGAACACGTTTCAATAAAAAAAAAAAAAAAGATTTATTCTTCCCCCATTCTTTTTTTATTATTACATTACGGCGCGACAATCTCTCGGCTTTTTCGAACAAAACTTCAATCTGAGTTCGAATTAGAGTTTTGATTCGATTGAGGAATAGGCTTATTTATTTCTGGTTCTAGGACCAGTAGTTCTAGGGATCGACCCGGTTCTCTCAAACTGTTTCTCATTATTAAGAAAAGGTAACGAAGATAAAATACGAGCTTGTTTTATAGCAATAGTAATTAATCGTTGTTGTTTCAAGGTTAATCTATTCACTCGTCTAGATAATATTTTTCCTTGTTCACTAATAAATTGATTAATTAAACTCATGTTTCTATAATCAATTCGATCCCCCGATCCAATTGGGGGCAAACGCCTATGAAAAGATCGCTTGGATTTATGAAAGGGCCGCTTGGATTTATCCATGGTTTATTTCTTATTTCTAAAATCCTATTTCTTCATTCATTTCGGATCCGACCAAAATAGGACTGGATTTGTATATATTATATATGTATATGTAATTTCTTCCTCTTCCTTGGAAGAGTGGCACACGCGTTCCATTCGATTTATTTCTTTATCTCCCCATGAATCGTATGTTTGTAACAATAAGGGCAGAATTTTTTCAAGTCCAATTGACTAGGTGTATTGTGTCGATTCTTTTGAGTAATATATCTGGAAATGCCCCGCGATTCTTTATTCAAACCATTTCGGACACAACTGGTACATTCCAAAATAACTACTACTCTGACATCTTTACCCTTAGCCATGAACCTCCTTTGGATTTTGAATTCACTCAATTCTTCTATTTTCGATTCGAACCGAAGCGAAGAAGAAAGGAATGAAAAATAAATAGACGAGAAGTTGCTAACTCGAAATCCAATTCAATTATGAAAGATTTCGTTGCAATCAATAGAGTAATCAAATTATTAAGTAATACAAATATTTCTAACTATCAATTATTCCCAATCCCAGTATTTCATTTAGTATCTTGTATGATCTTGAACAGCCTGCCCTCGACCCACATTTCCATTTCTGTTCTCCCTATATTAACCCGAACCCGAGTTTCGATGAGATTCAATCCACTTTTATTCTTTACTCTTTCTTTCCTATCCTAAAGAACTGAAAAAAAGGGGGGGGTTAGTCGCAGAGAATTTATTGTATCTCTAATCTTCTTGATCCCTTCCCATGTCAATAACTAGAATGAAAAAAAGGGGAATGTCAACGCATCTGGGAATAAACGATTGATCTCTATCAATAGACCCGCCAAAGACCCGAACCATAGAGTAGTTAGCACAGGTGCCGTGGAGAGATATGTTTTTATATCTCGCATTGAAAATCCTCCTTCTTTTTCTTTAACTTTATTGACTTTATTGTATATTGTAATACATATATGATCAGATGCATATGTAGTTAAAGATCATTTGTACGGGGAATCTCTAACCAAAATGGATATATACAACGATCCGGTAGATGAAATCTACCTGTCCCTAAAACAGAAAAAGATGAACCCTCCTTCCTGAGCACTACTGATAAATATTCATTCCTTTATACGTTTATACATTAGGTATGTATATAATTCTTTATGAGAATGAAACCAAAAAACCAAAAAGAAGAAATGGCAAAAGAAATTCTATTTAGATAGAGGAAATTAGGATGTGGAAAACAAAACATGGATTCCCTACAATGGCACTGTACAACAAATGAAAGGGATGTAGCGCAGCTTGGTAGCGCGTTTGTTTTGGGTACAAAATGTCACGGGTTCAAATCCTGTCATCCCTACTTATCACTTCTCCTATGGACAGTAACGAGGGGTCAATTGAGATCGATTAAAATTGGACACAATCTACCATTTTATGATACTATACATACAAGATGTATTGGGGGTACAAAAAGAATCCTTTTCTTGACATCCGTATCTCCCATCATAATAAAGCGCTCTTAGTTCAGTTCGGTAGAACGTGGGTCTCCAAAACCCGATGTCGTAGGTTCAAATCCTACAGAGCGTGATTCTGTTCTTTTAATGTTGAATCACAATAAAATAACTTCACTAACTTGAACTGCAACCTGAATTTGACCTCCTGGAGATTAAGGAGGAGGTCAATTAAAAAAAAGAG